TGACCTAACTACAAGGAGAAAGCGCTTTCTATATATAAATAGAATATGGAAAGACAAAATGTAAAATCTAGAAAGGAAAAGATAATAGGAATTATTAGTTTTAGAATCGAATTGGATCGAAATAAAAATTTGATTTTTTCGACTGATTGTGCCATACCTTTTTTTATTCTCATTTGAAATATTATGGGAATGAACCTATTGCTGAATCTACTGAGTTAAAAATAATTAAAGTAAATAAACTCAAGTCAAAACAAAAAAAAAGTCAAAAAAAAAAAAAAAAGTAAAGAAAGGGTATTCTAAGGTATAAGTTCACTCTTTATTCGAAACTAGAAAATGTATTAGATACAATAAAAAAGAAAAAATCAAAATACAAAATAAAAATGGAAGCGATTCCCCAAGTTTGTTCCATATTAATTTAAAAAGAATTTCGTTTTTGGAATGCAGTTATATGACACAGTTTTGATTATTATTTTAATATTAGTTTATTCAAGAGTTGCCCAAGGAATCTGTTGATTCGGAATCGTGAGATGGGTCCATGTCAAATGTCAAAGATTATGAATTGATTTCTTTTTCTATCCCTGCACTCTATTTTTGTTAGTACCTTCTAGAAAGATTGATGAATCAAAAACAAAAACTTTCAATTGGTAGGGTATTTTTGCTTATCTTCGTATCTTTTAAAAGTTGAAACTTAGGGAAGTGCTTTAGAAACATATGTATAAAAAGAAGATATTTCCTTTAGCTCCTTCATGCCTACTATAACTAGTTATTTCGGTTTTCTACTAGCGGCTTTAACTATAACTTCGGCTCTATTTATTGGTCTGAATAAGATAGGACTTATTTGAAATTCATTGAATGTGAATAATTCATAAAAAGAAATCTTTCTGTGGTATTCCAGATATTCTCTAGTTCCTTACCGTGTCGTGTTAATTACCAATTATTGGTCTATTGGTCATTGAGATTCCTAGCCAATACGGATTAATATTTAGGGATAGATATTACCTCTCTTTTTCCCCTTTCAAATAAATTAAATTGAAATGATTGAAGTTTTTCTATTTGGAATCGTCTTAGGTCTAATTCCTATTACTTTGGCTGGATTATTTGTAACCGCATATTTACAATACAGACGTGGTGATCAGTTGGACCTTTGATTAAATAACATCTCTTTTTTTAATTGACCCCCTTACTTAATTTCATTTTATTTAATTTAATCCGGGGGAGGTCAAGGTCAAATTCAGATTGCTGTTCAATTATTTCAGTTTAGTGTAATTTTCGATCTAACAAGCTAACAAGGCAAGAGCGGCATCACGCTCTGTAGGATTTGAACCTACGACATCGGGTTTTGGAGACCCACGTTCTACCGAACTGAACTAAGAGCGCTTTCTTATCACAACGGAAAAGACTATAAGGAGGGGGATTCTTTTTTTTTTTTTTTCTAACGCCAATAAATATTTCTTGCATGTGTATACTATCACATATCATTAAAGATTATGTATGTCCAAATTGAATCGATCGAAAATAGATCTCTCGTTACTGTTCAGAGGAACAGTAATAGGTAGGGATGACAGGATTTGAACCCGTGACATTTTGTACCCAAAACAAACGCGCTACCAAGCTGCGCTACATCCCTTTCAATTGGTCTACAGTATCATTGTAGAGAATCCCCGTCTTGTTTTCCACATCCTTATTCTCTTTCCTCCAATGATATGCAAAATGGATCTCGGCATTTCTTTTTTTTTTTTCGTCTCATATCATATAACATATAATAAATGAATATTTTTCTCGGGAATTCTCAGACGGAAAGGGACCCATTTTTCTGCTTTAAGAAAAAGAAAAAAAATATTATCTACCGAATCATTGCACATTTCCATTTGAATTAGGGATTCCGCACACAAATAGAAGGTAACTACATATACATCTCTTACCATAATGTATTACAATATGGAATACAAAAAAAGAAGGAGGATTTTCAATGCGAGATCTAAAAACATATCTTTCCGTGGCCCCGGTACTAAGCACTCTATGGTTCGGGTCTTTAGCAGGTTTATTGATAGAAATCAATCGTTTATTCCCCGATGCGTTGACATTTCCTTTTTTTTCATTCTAGTTATTGACATAGAAAGGGGTGAAGAAGAGTAGAGATAGAATCAAATATTTGTCTCTCGTTCCCCTCTTTTCTTGTTTTTTTTTGGAATTCGATAGATAGAATAAGGGGCGAACGAGAAAGAAAAAAGTGGATTCAACCTCATCGAAACTCGGGTTCAGGCTCCAATTAAATTCAAAATACAGTTAAAGTTAAAAGAAAAGCGAAATGAAAATGTGGCTAGGAGAAGAGTATCATACAATACAAGATACTTAAATGGAATACTGTACTGTGAGTAGCAATATAGTTGAGTAGAAATATAGTTAGAAATTTTTGTATTACTTACTATTTACTATATAGATTGCAAGAAAATCTTGATTTCAGAATTGGATTTTGAGTTGTTAGCAACTTCTATTTTTTTTGGTTCCTTTCTTCTTATTCGCTTTGGATCGGAAAATATAGAAAATATAAAAGTTGGGTGAATCAAAACCCGAAAGGAGGTTCATGGCCAAGGGTAAAGATGTCCGAGTAAGGGTTCTTTTGGAATGTACCAGTTGTGTTCGAAACTGTGTTAATAAGGAATTGGCGGGTATTTCCAGATATATTACTCAAAAGAATCGACACAATACACCTAGTCGATTGGAATTGAGAAAATTCTGTCCCTATTGTTCCAAACATACAATTCATGGGGAGATAAAGAAATAGATATAGATCCAATTGAGTGCTTGTGTGTCACTCTTCCAAGGAACATGAAAAAAAATTAGATAGATATATCTATCTATCTATTATTCATATATTTAAATAGAAACAACTAAATAGAGAAAAACAAATCCTATTAATTAATTTTAGAAATCATTTTTGATTGGACCGGAATAGGATTTTAAGGATAAGGAATAAAAAAATTATGGATAAATCCAAGCGACTCTTTCTTAAATCCAAGCGATCTTTTCGTAGGCGTTTGCCCCCGATCCAATCGGGGGATCGAATTGATTATAGAAACATGAGTTTAATTAGTCGATTTATTAGTGAACAAGGAAAAATATTATCTAGGCGAGTGAATAGATTGACCTTAAAAGAACAACGATTAATTACTATTGCTATAAAACAAGCTCGTATTTTATCTTCGTTACCTTTTCTTAATAATGAGAAACAATTTGAAAGAAGTGAGTCGACCACTAGAACTACTGGTCTTAGAACCAGAAAAAAATAGGCTTACTCCTCAATTGAATCAAAATTCCAAGCAGAACTCAAACACCTGGATGTTTTCGTCAACAAATCCTGGAATCCGTTGTGTTGTAAGAAAAAAAGAATTCGAGAATTCAGAATAAATAGAAATCTTTTTTTTATTTGAGGGTGTTCGCTTATTTTGACGATTTTATCATCTTATCCCGATTTTATCATAGTAATTTCTATTCTACCTTCCCGGAGTTCATTCTCCAGAGAACTGCATTTAAAAGATTCTGGAAGATTCCTTCCAACCCCCTTATTTTATGATCTCATTGGAAATCATATAAAGACAATTACTATTTGATATAGCTATTTGTGCAAGTATTTTACGATTAAGAATCAACTGCCCCTTATACAGATTGTATAGTAATCTACTATAAATATAGGATATTCGATTTCGCCGAATCACTGCATTTATTCGAGTGATCCACAAACGACGAAAATCTCTTTTTTTCCTATCTCTATCATGATGAGCCGAAGCCAAAGTTCTTATTTTCTGTTGAGTAATTGTTCGAGTAAGTCTTGAATGAGCCCCGCGAAAGCTTGATGCAAATAAACGAAGTTTTGTTCTACGTCTCCGAGCTATATATCCTCGTCTAATTCTGGTCATTGAATAAATGAAACTTTGATGAATAACTAATTGATTTCCTTTCTTTCGGTTATTCATTTCCCCTTTCCTAGTCTATTAAGAACAAAACGGATTCTTCCAATTTATAAGAGGAAAATTCCAATGGCTTTTGCTACTATAACCTTCCCGACCACGCTTTTTTCCTTTTTTCTAGGCGCATTGGAAATAAAATAAAGTAGTAAATAGAAATAGATAAACAAATTGTGGGTTCCATCGTCTCTATGGTTATTTCTTAAACGGTGAGGTCCTTTCTATACACCGGAGCCCTTTCCTCCATTTAATCAATGCTATTGTATTGGTAACTTGTACAGTTACCACTCTTTGGCTCTACCCATGAATTTTCCAGTAATAGGTCTTTCATAACGAGATATACCTTATACAGTAACGGTATTTAATTATGAAGTTTGGTTGGGTAGCTGACCCTGTTAGTCCGTTCTTGCAAGAGTAGAAACATAATCTTTCCGCTTTTTAAATAGGATTTCCCCCCGCTTAATGGATAACTATTTGTTACCAATGGGGAATTCTTTCTCATCTTAAATTGCAAATTGAAGTGATTGACTTTGCACCAATGGAAACCGTAAATTTCATACACAATAGAAAGATAGGATAGATCTATCCTTTTTAGTTTTAGATAGTGAATGGAGTTCTTCCATTCTATCCGATTCAATGGTACTGATCATTGATATTGGAAAATTTCTTTTCTTTCTTTTGTTTTGTCTCAACCCATGATTTAAACGAGTCGCACATACACCCTCGTACATGTTCCTCGGCGCTGAGGGCATCCCCCAAGAGCGGGGGATTTCATGACGTTTCTGATTGGCTGTCTTGGGTTTCTAATAAGTTGTTTAATAGTTGGCATGCTGAATTATACATTAGGGGTTGGTTTAGATCGATCCTAACCGGACGATTATGAATTTCTTCTATTAAATAGATTAATAGAATATTAAACCCTTAAGAAATAAGAAGATAAAATCTGAAATCGTGTATTTGCGTGAAATCACTGCTATTTTTTATACAACCGCTACAAGATCAACAATTCCATGAGCTTGGGCTTCTGTTGCTGACATAAAAACATCCCTTTCCATGTCTTCGGATACAACCCATAAGGGCTTGCCTGTTCTTTGTACATAAACCCTTGTAAGGGTTTCGCGCAGTTTCAGTAGTTCTTCCGCTTCCAGGATAAATTCGACGGTTTGTGCCTCATAAAAAGCGGCAATAGGTTGATGGATCATTACCCTGATTAGAGAGATAAAATGATATAGATAATATAACATAATAAAAGATTCCTATAGCTCGACGATCCGGGGAGGGGAAGAGAGAAAGAATAAGAAAAAGATAGAATTGAACAACCGTACGGGCATTTTTGCGCATTGCATACGGCTCTCCAATAGACTTCACTTTTTTACCTTTCATCGAAGAAAGAGAAAATATGATGTCTCTTATACCCAGATCGGTAAATGATCCAATTACCACTCTTCTTTTTTTTGGAGGAGTTAAAAAATACTAGGATGGCCCCGTTGCTTTCTATATTTATTTCGGCTGTTATTCAGCAATCCCAAAGTTTCTTTCTTTTTTTGATTTTCGTACTCTTTGATAACCTAAATCCTGTTAATAATCCTCTAGTGTGAAAAAAGTTTGTGACGCTGAAATAGGCCTACGATAGGTAAGATAAAGTCGTAAATACCCTTCCTTTGTCTCATACTACTCTTTCAATATATAATCGAGAATCTTTTGAAAAAAAAAAACAATAAAGAATTTGGATATCGAATTCGAAGTGCCGTGCTATTATTACTGAATATTAATAATTCATATGGTGAAGCCATAGTCTTCTTTTTTCTCTCAAATAAAAAACTCATTGGCGCTAAGCGTGAGGGAATGCTAGACGTTTGGTAATTGCTCCTCCGACCAGGATAAAAGACCCCATTGAGGCGGCCAATCCCATGCATATTGTGCGTACATCTGGTCGCACAAATTGCATAGTATCATAAATAGCTATTCCGGGTATTACCCAGCCGCCAGGAGAGTTTATAAACAAATAAAGATCCTCGGTATCTTTCTCTATACTGAGATATACCATAAGACCAATAAGTTGATTCGAGATCTCGCTATCAACTTCTTGGCCTAAAAAAAGTAATCTTTCTCGATAAAGTCGGTTGATTAGGATAAAATTATATCCTTTACCTTTAGGAGTCGTACAAACACCTTTTGATGCATACGGTTCAACATGCGAAAAAAATCAATGTGTAAACTCCAGTCGAACTAACTTTTCATTGATGTATTTTTTCATCGAGATCCGATTCAAAAATCACGATGTCATTTTCTTGTTCCTGAATGGGCTTTTTCAATTTTTTTAGGTTTATGCTCTATTCCGAGTAAGGATCTGCCCGATTTTGATTTGTACATATAGGACAAATGACCCCAATACCACGTCTTTTTTTTGCTATTACCCCCCTTTTCTTTTCAATTCATTTCTTTCATGCCTTCTGTTAAATGGTAAATATTCAACGTATTCATATTCATTCCCTTTTGGATTCGATTGATTAACAGTTTGAGATCATTCCTATTTAACGAAATCGAATCGTTTATGATATAAGTAATAATCATAAATATATTACCAATTGGGTTTTTTAAACGGAGCCTGGATACTTCATTTTATTGGTCCAGCCAAGCCGACCATAAATTATTTTAATTGCTAATATTATATTAATCTAGATACTTCCTCACAAAACTGATCTACTTGCACTTCATTGCGCTTCACGCTACAAATTTTTGATAATTCCAGTTTCTTTTGGGGGCGAAACAGAGGATATCTCCATCGAGGGAGAGAATGGGGAAATCCCATATGACCCAATATATTTGATAAGTCGCACTATACGTCAACCCAAGATGGATCGTCCTCTCCGGCACTTCGAAAAGGTACTTTTGGAACACCAATAGGCATAAACTGAAAGAAAAAAGAATTAAGTACTCTATTTCACTTTGATGTGGAAGCGTAATAATGTGCTTATTATCTTAATAATATCGACCTTTATCATATTTTATATATAGATTGAATAAGTTCAGAAAATAACGTAAAGGAAAATTCTTACGAATGGCTCTTTGAATGATGACCAAATATAGATGCATTCGCTCATAGAAAAGGGAATCAACCCCCATTGCGTATTGGTACTTATCGAGTATAGAATAGATCTGCTTCTCTTTTTTTCTACGAACCGAACTGTTCCATTATTACTAAATACTAAAAGAATAGAACAAATATTAATCCTTTTTCCGAGCTAATCGGCTGAAAAAAAAGGGCGGTCCATAGCATAGTTTTTTTTCAATGCAATAATGAAATAAAGTTACATAGTGTCTATTTTTTGTTGATAAAGGGGTATTCCCATGGGTTTGCCTTGGTATCGTGTTCATACCGTCGTATTGAATGATCCCGGTCGTTTGCTTTCTGTCCATCTAATGCATACAGCTCTGGTTGCTGGTTGGGCCGGTTCAATGGCTCTATATGAATTAGCAGTTTTTGATCCCTCCGACCCCGTTCTTGATCCAATGTGGAGACAAGGTATGTTCGTTATACCCTTCATGACTCGTTTAGGAATAACCAATTCATGGGGCGGTTGGAGTATTACAGGAGGGACGATAACGAATCCGGGTATTTGGAGTTACGAAGGTGTAGCTGGGGCACATATTGTGTTTTCTGGCTTGTGCTTCTTGGCAGCTATTTGGCATTGGGTGTATTGGGATCTAGAAATATTTGGTGATCAACGTACAGGAAAACCTTCTTTGGATTTGCCTAAGATCTTTGGAATTCATTTATTTCTCTCCGGAGTAGCTTGTTTTGGGTTTGGCGCATTTCATGTAACAGGATTGTATGGTCCTGGAATATGGGTGTCCGACCCTTATGGACTAACTGGAAAGGTACAGGCGGTAAATCCAGCGTGGGGTGTGGAAGGTTTTGATCCTTTTGTTCCAGGAGGAATAGCCTCTCATCATATTGCAGCAGGGACATTGGGCATCTTAGCAGGCTTATTCCATCTTAGTGTCCGTCCGCCTCAACGTCTATACAAAGGATTACGTATGGGCAATATTGAAACCGTTCTTTCCAGCAGCATCGCAGCTGTCTTTTTTGCAGCTTTTGTAGTTGCTGGAACTATGTGGTATGGTTCAGCAACTACCCCCATCGAATTATTTGGTCCCACCCGTTATCAATGGGATCAGGGATACTTTCAGCAAGAAATATATCGAAGAGTTAGTGCTGGACTAGCCGAAAATCAAAGTTTATCAGAAGCTTGGTCTAAAATTCCTGCAAAATTAGCTTTTTATGATTACATCGGAAATAATCCGGCGAAAGGGGGATTATTCAGAGCGGGTTCAATGGATAACGGGGATGGAATAGCTGTCGGGTGGTTAGGACACCCTATCTTTAGAGATAAAGAAGGGCGTGAGCTTTTTGTACGTCGTATGCCTACTTTTTTTGAAACATTTCCAGTTGTTTTGGTAGACGGAGATGGAATTGTTAGAGCCGATGTTCCTTTTAGAAGGGCAGAATCGAAGTATAGTGTCGAACAAGTAGGTGTAACTGTTGAGTTCTATGGTGGCGAACTGAATGGGGTGAGTTATAGTGATCCGGCTACTGTGAAAAAATATGCTAGACGTGCTCAATTGGGTGAAATTTTTGAATTAGATCGTGCTACTTTGAAATCCGATGGTGTTTTTCGTAGCAGTCCAAGGGGTTGGTTTACTTTTGGACATGCTTCGTTTGCTCTGCTCTTTTTCTTCGGACACATTTGGCATGGTGCTAGAACCCTGTTCAGAGATGTTTTTGCTGGTATTGACCCAGATTTGGATGCTCAAGTGGAATTTGGAGCATTCCAAAAAATTGGAGATCCAACGACAAGAAGACAAATAGTCTGATGCAACATTGCTCTGTTATTTTTCGCTTCTGGCTTCTATTTTCTGTTTGTGATTTTACATAAGGTACTGGAGAAATCTGGATTGAAATCGCCGCCTTTTCCCTTTTCTTTGATTCTTCTTTTTTCTTTAATTCGGGAGATAATCCCAAATAAACAGGTATGGAAGCTATAATTGTAAACCGCGATCGAATTTATGGAAGCATTGGTTTATACATTCCTCTTAGTTTCGACTCTAGGGATCATTTTTTTCGCTATCTTTTTTCGAGAACCGCCTAAAGTTCCAACTAAAAAAGTGAAATGATTTTTCATTATCCCAATTGACGTAACGGGCCTCGCAATATTGCAATATTGCGAGGCCCGTTACGTCAACTAGTCCCCGTGTTCTTCGAATGGATCCCTTAGTTGTTGAGAGGGTTGCCCAAAAGCAGTATATAAGGCGTACCCAGTAAAACTTACAAGTAAACCAGATATAGAGATGGCGACTAGGGTTGCTGTTTCCATTCTTATATAATTTCAAGACCACAATGGATCTATGATAAGATCGTTTATTTACAACAGAATGGTATACAAAGTCAACAGATCTCAATGAATAAAAAATAGGATTTATGGCTGCACAAACTGTTGAGGGTAGTTCTAGATCTAGTCTAAGACGAACTGCTGTAGGGGATTTATTGAAACCATTGAATTCGGAATATGGTAAAGTAGCTCCTGGATGGGGAACTACTCCTTTGATGGGTGTCGCAATGGCCCTATTTGCGATATTCCTATCTATTATTTTGGAGATTTATAATTCTTCCGTTTTACTGGATGGAATTTCACTGAATTAGAGTTACAAGAACCACAAAATCCTAGCTTTTAAATACAAAAAGGGAAGCATTTAGGTCCCGGATTTGAATTTTAGCTCATTTTTTTTGGTAGTTCGACCGCGCAATTTTTTTGTTTCTGTATTTCCGGAATATGAGTGTGTGACTTGTTATAATTGATCCTATTGATAGTACAGAGAATGGGTCTGTCGTCTTGATAGAGACGGTTTTACCCCGTCGGATATTTATTCTAGTATCTGGAGCACGGAATACATGAAATAGATCACGAAGTATTCGAACTATGATTCATACTTAATATTCAGACCTCGCGGCCGGATTCCAAAATTAGAAAAAG